AAAAAGTATGCGCCCGGAATTGAGTCTCGAACGCCACCGCGTTCTGGGAAAAAATCTCAATATTGTATTCGTCTAGAAGAAAAACAAAAATTGCGTTTTCATTATGGTCTGACAGAGCGACAATTACTCCACTATGTTCGTATTGCTGGAAAAGCCAAAGGCTCAACGGGTCAGGTTTTACTACAATTACTTGAAATGCGTTTGGATAATATCCTTTTTCGATTAGGCATGGCTTCGACCATTCCAGGAGCCCGACAATTAGTTAACCATAGACATATTTTAGTTAATGGTCGTATAGTAGATATACCAAGTTATCGCTGTAAACCCCGAGATATTATTACGACAAGAGATGAACAAAAATCCAGAGCGCTGATTCAAAATTCTCTTGATTCATCCCCTCATCGGAATCGGAAATGGAAGTTACCAAGACCAAAACATTTGATTCTTGACTCCTCCCAGTATAAAGGAGTAGTCAATCAAATAATAGATCGTGAGTGGGTTGGTTTGAAAATAAAAGAGTTGCTAGTCGTAGAATATTATTCTCGTCAGATTTGAACCTAATTAAAATACCAAACAAGGGTGCGGTGAATTTTTCCCCTTTTTCTCCTCTTCCATTCACTTATCTTAAATGGATCGGGGGAATTTTTTATGCCCTGAATACTCTACTCTTTCCAGTATTTTCCGTACCACAGGCAATTACAATTAGAATACAATTAGGAATAGTGAATCGATATCAAAGATAAAGAGAGGGCTGGTTTAACGGTTCGAATAATAGTCTTCATTTTTATTTGATACATTGCGAGCGATAAGATTCGTAATGTAGGTGAAGATACGGAAAGAGAGGGATTCGAACCCTCGGTAAACAAAAGCCTACATAGCAGTTCCAATGCTACGCCTTGAACCACTCGGCCACCTCTCCTACATAATCTTATGATTATGATTATTACCCATAAAACGGGTGAATAGCGATCCATTTCATTTAGAATATTGCAGTATTCTTTTTTTTTACGGTATAGGTATGACCAATCGATTATAACAATAAAATGAAAAACAAAAAAAGCTATATTGAGTCAAGTTTGTTTTGTCAAGACGACGACCCCCTCTTTTTATGATTCTGATGTTTAGAATGGTACCGGATTAAACACTGAATTGGAACGGGTCGCCCGACCCATATATTTTAGAATATGATTCTATTTAGACGTGATTAGATTAATACTTACTTGACTCCGGTTAGATAGGAATTCAAAAAACCCCTTATCCGTTGAAGATTTCTCAACGAAAACTTCTTACAGCTCGATTACAAATTCATGAATGAAACCGCGGATTTTTCTATTTCGATTGTATACTTTGGTGTATACACGCTATGCAAATAAGCAAAAAGGGGGTGCTTATTCTATTTGAATCATAGAAAGAGTGATTATTTGATTCTTTTTGTTCCGTGAATCCTAATCCAATCAAAACTTCTCAAATTTTCATAATCTGTAGAAAAAATTCCTAGATTCTTCCTTATAACTTCGCTAAAAGGCTATATAGAATAGTTTTGTTAATTACTATACTCCTTACTATATCCATATACTACTTTTTTTAAATGAAGTCCAATCGGATTCAAAGATTTCCTATTGATTCCTGTCAAAAGGGAACAATTTGAGTATAGGTTCCGCACGTTTTTTTTTTAGAATGGGTCCGCTTTTATGGTATTTTGTACTGTACGATTCCTTTGTTTGTGGGATTTTTTATCCCACGAGAGGTAATGAGAAGAATTATCGAATGGATTGTTACCTATGCCGAGATCGCGGATAAATGGAAATTTTATTGATAAGACCTTTTCAATTGTAGCCAATATCTTATTACGAATAATTCCGACAACTTCAGGAGAAAAGGAGGCATTTACCTATTACAGAGATGGTGCGATTTGATTCTTTTTTTTTTTTTCTCAGTCTTACGAGAAGGGCACACGCTTCCGGATAGAAAGAAAATTGTTGTTTTTTTTGAAAAAAAAAAACCTACGCTTGTTGAAGGTGAAGTTTGGGGAAACCGAGAACAATACCTTCTGTCGTGTATCCTCGGTTGATGCAACCTCATATGCTTCAATTTTTGATTCTAGTCTTGAGCGAAAGGTTAGCCTATAGGTTCTGGATTACAGGTTAATACTACTTCACTAGTACCAATTAGGTGGCATAGGGGAAGAAGCACTACATCTAGGAATCAACCACACAAAAAACTTTGTTAAAAATTCTCCCCTTTCCTGATCAGGATCGGGACTAACAAGAATGGTTGGGAAAACCAACATCCATCTCGTTCGTACTTTGGATACCCATATAACCATCGAAGGCTGTTGAAGTGACTAATTCCTGGAAATAGGGGGCGTTGAGGACAAATAAATTGTTGGAGTTACCTTTTCTATCTATTGCCAACACGCTTGGTGTTAAGAAAAGACCTTTTGCAGGGGGGGTTGGCTAGAAATTTCTTGCAAAAACACTAGTCCCTGTTCGTTCATAAT